TGCACGTATAACAATTAAAAAAAAAATCGATTTGATCCAAGTCATAATCTATATTGGATTCCCAAATTTATTAATAGAGGGGCAAACACGAGGAATCGAAGAATTACAGATGAATGTACAAAAGGAGTTTCATTCTGTAAACCGGAGACTCAACATTGCTATTACAAGAGTTGAAAAACCTTATGGACAACCTAATATTCTTGCAGAATATATAGCTTTACAATTAAAAAATAGAGTTTCGTTTCGAAAAGCAATGAAAAAAGCTATTGAATTAACTGAACAAACGGATACAAAAGGAATTCAAGTGCAAATAGCAGGCCGTATCGACGGAAAAGAAATTGCACGTGTCGAATGGATCAGAGAGGGTAGAGTTCCCCTACAAACAATTCGCGCTAAAATTGATCATTGTTCCTATACAATTCGAACTATTTATGGAGTATTAGGTATAAAAATTTGGATATTTGTAGACGAGGAATAATCAACCTTGTCTTCCCATTCTGTCCAGTGATAAAACAAAAAATGACAAACTCTTTCATTCTTTTTCCGTTAAAAATAAAAAAATGAACAATTCAAATTCTATAAGGTTAAATAAAAATTCGATTGATCATTTGGTATAATTGCTATGCTTAGTGTGTGACTCGTTAGTTTTTTATTTATAGTTTCAAGTTGGGATTCAAAAAAATAAACTGACCCCCGCTATAAACTTTGTAATTATATAAAATAAACTAATAACCAACTTATTGCTTCGTATTGTCGAGATCCCAAGAAACAGTCACTATATGAATGAATGGATCTATCATATGGTTGTAGCAACTGAAATTCTTTCAATAAAAAATAAATCTGATTATGGGTTGTAAAGCAAAAAAATAAAGGGATGTGGATAAATGGAAGGATGATAGAAAGAAAGAACAAAAATATCAATGATATATGATTCCAATATGTATGGTCTATGAATCACGTCATAAAAGGCAGTGTGATAAAGCATCAATACTGATAAGATAATTATAAATATAAGAATTTTAAAATAAAATAATTTAAAATAGAATAAAATAATAAAGAGCCTTCGGGTTAATAAAAACTGAGGAAATTGACTCGGGAACGAATTTTGTTGGAAGCTCCATTGCAAAGTTCGGACCTAACCATTAATGGAGAAGCTATGGGAACGACAGAACCTGTGACTGCATAGGCTTCTATTGAAAACGAATCCTAATAATTCATTGGGTGGGATGGCGGAACGGACCAAGAAAAAATTGATTTATTCTGAGAGGTCATGAATTGAACCTTCGAATGAAACAGGAAAGAGTAAATATTCGCCCGCGAAACCTCTATTTATTGGATTACAATCTTTTGTCGTAATTCGATAGAGGTAAAAAAAAAATAAGGAAAGGATTCGTTATGTTATAAAAAAAAAAGAGAAACATTACATTATCTATAAAGATACATAAATGTACACACACGTCTAGCTGTATTGTATATCTTGTATCTACATCTTCCTTCTTATGTAAGAAATTAAATATCAATAAAAGCCATTACTTGGTGTATTATCTATTAATGTGTACCTATTAATGTGTATCTATTAATGTGTATCTATAATATTATTTATTGAATTTGAATCCTTTCATTCGCGAGGAGCTGGATGAGAAGAAACTCTCATGTCCGGTTCTGCAGTAGAGATGGAATTAAGAAACAACCATCGACTATAACCCCAAAAGAACCAGATTTCGTAAACAGCATAGAGGAAGAATGAAAGGAATATCTTGTCGAGGCAATCATATTTGTTTCGGCAGATACGCTCTTCAGGCACTTGAACCTGCTTGGATTACAGCTAGACAAATAGAAGCAGGGCGAAGAGCAATGACACGATATGCGCGTCGTGGTGGAAAAATATGGGTACGTATATTTCCCGACAAACCTGTTACAGTAAGACCCGCGGAAACACGTATGGGTTCGGGGAAGGGATCCCCTGAATATTGGGTATCCGTTGTTAAACGGGGTCGAATACTTTATGAAATGGGTGGAGTATCAGAAACTGTAGCTAGAGCAGCTATCTCAATAGCTGCGCGCAAAATGCCTATACGAACTCAATTTCTTATTTCAGGATAGAGATGTAGAACTAAACAAAAAGGGATATTGGGGATGAAAAAACAACCGCAGGTTTATTTATTTCTGGACGGACAATATTTCTTTTTTTTCTTTCATACTTTTGCATTGAAATAACAGATTGAAATAAAAATGATATGATTCAACCTCAGACCCTTTTGAATGTAGCGGATAACAGCGGAGCTCGAAAATTGATGTGTATTCGAATCATAGGAGCTGGTAATCACCGATATGCTCATATTGGTGATGTTATTGTTGCTGTAATCAAAGAAGCAGTTCCCAATATGCCTCTAGAAAGATCAGAAGTAATTAGAGCTGTAATTGTACGTACATGTAAAGAACTCAAACGTGAAAACGGTATGATAATACGATATGACGACAATGCTGCGGTTGTCATTGATCAAGAAGGAAATCCAAAAGGAACTCGAGTTTTTGGTGCGATCGCTCGAGAATTGAGACAGTTAAATTTTACTAAAATAGTTTCATTAGCTCCCGAAGTATTATAAATAGTAGTAGATGAGACTATGATATAGTAGGGTATCTGAAATGGATCAAATAGATCAAATTAGTAGATTGTGTCTCACGTATATACTTTATATAAAAAAAAAAGGAAACATGTTGATTATATCAAAATTAGGAGGAACCTATAATTCTAGTTCGTCATGGGTAGGGACACTATTGCCGATCTAATAACTTCTATAAGAAATGCTGACACGGATAAAAAAGGAAGGGTTCGAATAGCATCTACAAATATCACCGAAAACATTGTTAAAATACTTCTACGAGAAGGTTTTATTGAAAACGTTCGGAAACATCAGGAGAGTAACAAATATTTCTTGGTTTCAACTCTGCGACATAGAAAAACCAGAAAAGGAATATATAAAACTAGAACCATTTTAAAGCGTATCAGCCGACCCGGCTTACGAATTTATTCCAACTATCAACGAATTCCTAAGATTTTAGGTGGAATGGGAATTGTAATTCTTTCTACTTCTCGAGGTATAATAACAGATCGAGAAGCTCGACTAGAAAGAATTGGAGGAGAAATTTTGTGTTATATATGGTAATCTTCCACCTCTGGTATCCGAATTTGATCTCTAACTTCCTATTTGTAAAATAGAGAGGAAAAGTGAGTTATATAACTCTTCCTCCATTAGTTGATACTTCAAGGAGGTTACCTGGAATGAAAGAACAAAAATTGATTCATGAGGGTTTAATTACTGAATCACTTCCCAACGGTATGTTCCGGGTCCGTTTAGATAATGAAGATCTAATTCTAGGATATGTTTCAGGGAGGATCCGCCGCAGTTTTATACGGATACTACCGGGAGATAGAGTAAAAATTGAAGTAAGTCGTTATGATTCAACCAGGGGACGTATAATTTATCGACTTCGCAACAAAGATTCGAACGATTAGGTTATTTTTTTAACCATGGGTATACAATTTGAAGTTCAAAAAAAAAAATTCAAGAGACTTATTCTCTTCCAAGAAGTGGATTCAGAATTAAGGCAAGGAATAAAAAATATGAAAATAAGGGCTTCCGTTCGTAAAATTTGTGAAAAATGTCGACTGATTCGCAGGCGTGGACGAATTATAGTGATTTGTTCCAATCCGAAACATAAACAGAGACAAGGGTAATTCTTCTAAAAAAGAACTTTACTTTCCAAAATTCAAAAATAAAATATGTAAAAATAAGGTAAAGGATCTGTTTTAACATGAAATGGATATCTCCGTATCTTTTCTTTTTGTATATTTCTGACTCATAAATATGAGATGATAAAATATGACAAAAGCTATACCAAGAATTGGTTCACGTAGGAATGGGCGTATTGGTTCACGTAAGAATGGACGTAGAATACCAAAAGGCGTTATTCATGTTCAAGCGAGTTTCAACAATACCATTATAACTGTTACAGATGTACGAGGTCGGGTAGTTTCTTGGGCCTCCGCTGGTACTTCTGGATTCAAAGGCACAAGAAGAGGAACACCTTATGCTGCTCAAGCCACAGTGGTAAATGCTATTCGTACAGTGGTTGATCAGGGTATGCAACGAGCAGAAGTTATGATAAAGGGTCCTGGTCTCGGAAGAGATGCAGCATTACGAGCCATTCGTAGAAGTGGTATATTATTAAGCTTCGTACGTGATGTAACACCTATGCCACATAATGGATGTCGACCTCCTAAAAAAAGACGTGTGTAGAAATAAGAATTAAACCGATTTCAAGAGAAATAAATGATCAAATAATAATACTAGTATAGTATGGTTCGAGAGGAAGTAGCAGGATCCACTCGAACACTACAGTGGAAGTGTGTTGAATCAAGAGTAGACAGTAAGCGTCTTTATTATGGTCGTTTCATTCTGTCACCACTTATGAAAGGTCAAGCTGATACCATCGGTATTGCCATGCGAAGGGCCTTACTTGGAGAAATAGAAGGAACATGTATCACACGTGCAAAATCTAAGAAGGTGCCACATGAATATTCTACGATAGTAGGTATTGAGGAATCAGTACATGAAATCTTACAAAATTTGAAAGAAATTGTATTGAGAAGTAATCTCTATGGAGTTAGAGACGCGTCGATTTGCGTAAGGGGTCCTAGATACGTAACCGCTCAAGATATCATCTCACCACCTTCCGTAGAAATAGTTGACACGACACAACATATAGCTAACCTGACGGAACCAATTGATTTGTGTATTGGATTACAAATCAAGAGAGATCGCGGATATCGTATGGAACCCATAAATAACTCTCAAGATGGAAGTTACCCTATAGATGCTGTATTCATGCCTGTTCGAAATGCGAATCATAGTATTCATTCTTATGGGAATGGGAATGAAAAACAAGAGATACTTTTTCTAGAAATATGGACAAATGGAAGTTTAACTCCTAAGGAA